ATTTAATAAAAATTATAATAATTTAGTGTTATGTCTGAGTAAGGTAATAAATTGTAAATTTATTTATGAAAATAAGTTTTTTCTAACACTAAGTATTTAATTTAAATATTATTTTATAGTTTAAATTAAAATATTAAATTGCAAATTTAAAGTAATTTTTAAAAAAAAATTAAAATATAAGATTTATAAAATAAATTTTTTATATATTAAACTTTGAAGGTTTAAAGTTTTAAAATTAACTTAAAATCTTATAATTTAAAAAAAAAAAATTATTAAAGATAAAATTATTCTAAAATATAAAAGTAAAGGTAATTTTTTAAAATTAATAAAATTAAATTTTATAGAGAAATTATTAAAAAGTTTAGATTTAAATATAAATAAAAATATTGTTAAATTTATTAAATTAATATAAATATAGATTAAAATAAAAGAGTTAAACATTATTAAAATAAAAATTAAATGTAAATTTGAGTTTAAGATAAAAATGAAAATTCTTATTCATTTTATAAAAAAAAATGATAAAGGGGGGATTCTTGCTAAATTAAATGAAAGTATTAAACAAATTAAATTCAAATTTAAGGAAGAAAAATTATTAAAAAAAAAATTAGATGATATTTTAAAATAATAAAAAAAAATACAAATAATAAATAAAATTAATCTATAAATAAGTATATAAATTAATCAAAATAAATTTTTTAAAAAAATTAATAATAATATTCATCTAGTTTGATTAATTGAAGAGTATGTTAATAATATTTTAAAATTAAGTAAATTAATTATTTTAAAAGTAGAAATAAAAGAAGAAGCAAGAATTATAAAGTATATAAATATAATATTTACTTCAATAATTGATAATATATAAAAGGGAATAATTTTTTGAATCGTTAATAAAATAAATAAAGTATCTCATGATATGAATAAAGAAATTAATGGTATTCATAGATGGAATGGGGGAATTCCTAGTTTTAATATTATAGAAATTAAAAAATTTAAATTAAAAAATCTATTATTATAAAAAAAAAAAATATTAGTAATTAATGAAAAAATTAGTATTAAAGATGCAATTACTTGAATAATATAATATAGAAAAATAATTTTTTTATTAGTTAATTTTATACACAGATAACAGATGAATAAAAAATTATTAATTTCTATAAAAAATCATATTATAAATAAATCATAAAAAAATAAAGGAATAAGAGCAAAATTAATTAAATTTCAAATAATAAAAAATTTATTAAATATATTAAAAGAAATAATGAAATAAATATATAAAATTAATAATTTAAAAAATTAATTATAATAAAAATATATTTATTTAATTAAAAATTATTTATTTTTAGTATATTTTAATGTAAGGAGGCATAATAATTTTTGAAATTTTTTGTAATAGTTTAATTCTATTAAATATAATTTTAAACTTATTTATAATGAAAATATTTTAAAAAAATATATAATTTATTCTATCAAAATAATCCTTTTTCAGGCATATCATTTGTAATATATATATATATATATAAAATAAGAGAAATTAATCTATATTTAGGGTATGAACCTAAAAGCTTAAAATATTTATTTGTAATATATATATATATATATAAAATAAGAGAAATTAATCTATATTTAGGGTATGAACCTAAAAGCTTAAAATATTTAGCTTACTTATTTATATAATTAAATAAATAAACAAATATATATATATATAATTATAATAAATAAAAAGTCTTACTCTTGAAATTGATGTTTGAGGAGTTTACATCTCTGAAGAGTTGATAGGAGCGGAGTAATAAATAAAAAGTCTTACTCTTGAAATTGATGTTTGAGGAGTTTACATCTCTGAAGAGTTGATAGGAGCGGAGTAATAAATAAAAAGTCTTACTCTTGAAATTGATGTTTGAGGAGTTTACATATAGAAAATAATAAAATAAATAATAAAATAAATAGTTAGGGGAGAATTAATTATTAATTTTATATTTATAAAAAATAAATAGTTAGGGGAGAATAATTTTATATAATTAAAATAATGATTTATAATATTTATTAGAAATTTAATAATATTAATTATTAACAAATTATTAATTTTAATATATATTTAAATATAATATATAAAAAAAAATAAATAGTTAGGGGAGAATTAATTATTAATTTTATATTTATAAAAAATAAATAGTTAGGGGAGAATTAATTATTAATTTTATATTTATAAAAAATAAATAGTTAGGGGAGAATTAATTATTAATTTTATATTTATAAAATAAATTTTTTTTTATGAATTTATTTTTTGATTAATATATAAATAAATTTTAGTAAAAAATTAATTTATAAAATTTAAATAATTTTAAAAATTATAAATGAAAATTAATATATAAAATAGTTATTTTAATGAAAATTATTTACAGAAATTTAAAATTAATATTAATAAATAAAAGTGCCAGCAATTGCGGTTAAACTTAAAATATAAATAAATTTAATATAATTATTAAAAAAATATTATTATTATTTAAAATTATTAAACTAAAATATTTATTTATGGTGAAATATAATAAGAATTGAAAAGATTTAATTATTTTAAATTAAAATAAATTTAAATAAATTTATTAAAAAATTAGGATTAGATACCCTATTATTTTTATGAAAAATTTTTAATTAAATAGTAAATGTGAATCATTAAAAATAAAAAATTTGGCGGTATTTTATAATATTAGAGGAACTTGTTAATTAATTGATAATCCACGAGTAGAGTTACTTAATTGATATATTTTTATATATTGTTGTTTGAAAGTTATATTAAGAGATAAAAATTGATAAATTTAATAAATAATTATAATTCAAATCAAAATGTAGAATAATTAAGATTTTAATGAGTTACAATTAATTTAATTAATTTAAATAAGATTTTAATTAGATTTTATATAAATATTGGATTTAAATGTAAATTTGTATAAATTTATAGATTGAATATTTTTTAAAATATGTACAAATTGCCCGTCATTTTCATTAAAATAATTTGTGAGAAAAGTCGTAACAAAGTAAATATATTGGAAGGTGTATTTAGAATTAATAATAATAAATAAATTAAAGTTTTAGTTTAATTTAAAATAATTCATTTACATTGAAAAGATTAATATTTAATTTTTAATAATATATATTAAAATTTTAATTAATAAATTAATTTATTAATTTTTTTTTTGAATTTTAATTAATAAAATAAAAATATCTTTTAAATAAAATTTTATATAAATGAAGAATAAAAAATTTATTTTAAATATAAATTTTATATTATAATAATATAGTAAAAATTTAAGGAGTTTAAGTAGAGTAATTAAAATAATTATAATTTATTATATTTTAAGTAATGTAAATGAGTTATATTAATATATAACAAAGTAAATTTTATTTGTTGTACCTTTTGTATCAGGATCTATTAAATAATAATTTTTAGATAAAAAAATTTCTCGATTAAAAAAGAGTTAAATAATAATAATATGAAAGTTAATGTAGAATAATTATTTTAAATATTTATTTAGAGAAGAAATTTTAATCAATTTTTTTGATATCTAGTTTTTTTTGATATAAATTTAATTTAAATATAAATTATAGGTTGATTATATTTAATTATTAGAAAGTTAAATATAAAAATTTATATTAAAAATTTATGGGATAATCTATAAATTAATTTAAAAATTTAAATATATAAATTTTTATTGTAAAAATATTTTTAAAATTTAAAATTTTTTGAAAAAATTTAATAATTTATATATAATTATTTATTTATATTTGATAATAAATAAAATAAATATTAATAATTAATTAATTTAAATAAATAATTTAAATATTATATTTTAATGAATTAAAAAAATATTTATAAAAATAAGGATTATAAATTAATTATGATTGAATTAGTATAAGATTTATTATAAAATATAAAAAATTAAAAAAAAATTTTTTTAAGTTTATTAAAGGAATTAGGCAAAAATTTTATTAAATTTATATTATTTAATAAAGATTAAGTTCACCTGTTTAATAAAAACATGGTTTTATGATTATATTTTAAGATTTATTCTGCTCAATGATAATATATTAATTATTAAATAGCCGCAGTATTTTGACTGTGCAAAGGTAGCATAATCAATTGTCTTTTAATTAAAGACTGGAATGAAGGAATGAATGAAATTTAAACTGTCTATGATAAAAAATTAAAATTTAAATTTTAAGTTAAAATGCTTAAATGGAATTATGGGACGAGAAGACCCTATAGAATTTTATATAAATTTTTAAATTATTAAATGAGTAAAAAGATTAAATTTAAAATTATATTTTATTGGGAGGATAATTAAATTAATTTAACTTTATTAATTAATATTAAATATATATATATATATATATATATATATATATATATATATATATATATATATATATATATATATATATATAAACATTAATTTATGAAATAAATGAATAAATTTTTTATTGAATTTATATAAGAATTAATTACCTTAGGGATAACAGCGTTATATTTTTTAAAAGATCATATTAAGAAAAATGTTTGCGACCTCGATGTTGAATTAAAGTAAAAATTAAATGAAGAAGTTTAATATTTTAGTCTGTTCGACTATTAAAATTTTACATGATTTGAGTTAAGATCGGTGTGAGCCAGATCGGTTTCTATCTATAATATATGAAAATAATTTTGTACGAAAGGACTAATTATTTAAAATAGTTTTTTATTTAAATTAAGGAATAAAGTTAAAAAATTTAAATTATTTATTTATTAATTTATATAATTTATTTTAAAAAAATTAAATAATTATTATAAAGTATAAATAGTAAAAAAATTAATAAAATATTTAATTAATAAGTAAAGATAAAATTACTTTGGCAGATAAGTGTATTAAATTTAGAATTTAATTAATATATATATATATATAATGAATATTAAAATATATAAGTAATAATTTTATATGAATTTTATCAATATGTTAAATTAAATATATTAAATTTATTGATTTTATTGGTTATATTATTAGTAGGAATTGCTTTTTTAACTTTATTAGAGCGTAAAATTTTAGGATATGTGCAAATGCGTAAAGGTCCTAATAAAGTTAGAATTATTGGGATTTTTCAGCCTTTTAGAGATGCTGTTAAATTACTTAATAAAGAATTATTTTATGTTTATAAATCTAATTATAATTTATTTTATTTATGTCCTGTATTAAGATTTAGTATAATGTTAATAAGATGGTTGTTATTTCCATATATTACTAATATTTATTTTTTAAATTATTCCATATTATTGTTAATTTTATTAATATCAATTAGGGGGTATATTATAATTTTTATAGGATGATCTTCTAATTCTATTTATTCAATAATAGGGTCAATACGATCTGTTTCTCAAATATTATCTTATGAGGTGAGATTTATTTTTATTATTTTGATTTTAATAATTATAAGAGAGAGTTATTCATTTTTAGATTTTATAAATTATCAGATTTATGTGTGATATTTATTTATTTTTTATCCTTTATTTTTAATATATTTTATTAGAGTATTAGCAGAGTTAAATCGGAGTCCTATAGATTTTATTGAAGGTGAATCTGAGCTTGTTTCAGGATTTAATATTGAATATTTTAGTGGAGGTTTTACATTGATTTTTTTAGCTGAATATGGTATAATTATTTTTTTTAGATTTATAAGAGTTTTATTATTTACAAATTTATTACAATATTCTAATATTTTTATATTTATATTTACTATTATAGTAAGATGTTTAGTAATTTTCATACGAGGGTTATTACCTCGTATGCGATATGATGAATTAATATATTTATGTTGAAAAATTATTTTACCAATAATTTTATTATATGTATTATTAATTCTTAGATTTAAATTTTTTTTAATAATAATTATTTAAGTTGATTTGTAATTTAAAGTTAATAGAAAATTTAATTTATATTTCTTTCTTATGTTTTCAAAACATAAACTTTAATCAAGATCATTAACTAAATAAAAAAAATAATTTTAGTAATAAATTTTAAAATTTAATTTAATTTTTAATATATTTTAAGAAGAATCAAAAATTAGTTTGTCTCAGATTTTTAAACAGATATAAGAAAATATAAAATATATGAAATAAATATATGATATGATTTGAGTAATAATAATAAAGGGATATTCAATAACTTGAGATCCTGCTCAAGTTAGAAGAATAAATGTATTAGAAAAAATTCAATATATAATTTGATTAATCGGATAAAATGTGAATGAATTAAGTTTAGCATTAATTAAAGGTAAGAAATATAGAATAATAATTGATGATAATAAAGCAATTACACCACCTAATTTATTAGGAATAGATCGTAAAATTGCATATGCAAATAAAAAATATCATTCTGGTTGAATGTGAATAGGGGTTACTATAGGATTTGCGGGGATAAAATTATCTGGATCTCTAAAAATATATGGATATTCTAGATTAATTCATCAGAAAAAAAAAAGAAAAATTGTGAATCCTAATATATCTTTAATTGAAAAATAAATGTGAAAGGGAATTTTATATAAATTTCTATTAATTCCTAATGGATTTGATGAACCTGTGGTATGTAAAAAAAATAAGTGTAATATAACTATTATTATAATAATAAATGGGAGAATAAAATGAATTGAGTAAAATCGATTTAATGTAGCATTATTAATTGAAAATCCCCCTCAGATTCATTGAACTATTAAATTACCAATATAAGGGATTGTAGATACTAAATTAGTAATTACAGTTGCTCCTCAGAATGATATTTGACCTCAAGGAAGAACATACCCTAAAAAAGCAGTAGCCATTGATAAAAGATAAATTGATACTCCAATTAATCAAGTATTAGTTAGTTTATATGAATTATAATATAATCCTCGTCTGATATGTAAATATATACAAATAAAAAATATTGAAGCTCCATTAATATGAATATTATGAATTAATCATCCTAGTTTTACATTTTGAATAATATGAATAATTCTAAAAAAGGCAAAATTTGTATTAGGGCAATAATGTATAGATAGAAAAAATCCTCTAATAATTTGAATTATTAAGAATAATCCAAGTAAAGATCCAAAATTTCATAAGTAAGAAATATTTACAGGAGAGGGTAGATTTATTAAAGATATTTTTATAAAATTAATTAAATTTTTATTCATAATAAATTATTAGTATAGGACATAGGGGTTAGGGATAGTTAATTAATTTTACGTATAGAGATAGATTTTATGGAACAGATTTTAATAATAGAAAATAAAGAAATTAATAAATAAAATATTGACCTAATGGTGATATTATTTAATGGGTATTCATATAAATATAAAATATTTTGAAAATTTATTTCATTAAGTTTTATTAAATAATTATATTCAGAAAAGTTATATTTTTTTATTAATAAATAAAATAAATTTGATTTAAAATTTAAATATAAAAAAATTATAAAATTAATAATAAAAGATAAAAGTATAAATTTATTAAGTTTAAAATTAGTTTGTTCATTAGAAATTAAACTTGAAAAGTAAAGAAAAATAATTAATAATCCTCTAATTATAATTAAAAATAATATAATTGAATATAAATAATTAGATTTTCATAATGATATATTAATACAAATAATTGAACTATAAATTAATATAAAAATAATAATAATAATAGGATGAATAAGTATAATATTTATAATTAAAATAAATAAATTTATTAATATAAAAAATATAATAAAAATATTAAAAATAGATAATTCTTTATTCATAAGTAATTAATTTGATTTCAAAAAGTAGTTTAAAAAGAACATTAATTTTGGAGATTATTAGTATAATTATAAATTATTTTTTTGAAAAATTTATTATTTTTTTTACTTATAATTAATTATATTTTTAATTTACAAAATTAATGTTTTAAATTAAACTATATAAGTAATATTAATTATCTTAATAATTAAGTTAATAATAGTATGATATAAGGAAATATTTATTAGTATATATTAATATTGATATTTTAATTTATAGGTATATATATATAATTATTTTAGTAATATTAATTTTTATATATAAATTTATATTGGTAGTTTTAATAGTAGTAGAATTAATAATTTTAAATATATCATTAATAATATATATAGTATTTAGATTAGTAAATTTAGAGGTTTTTATAATTTATTATTTAGTTTTTAGAGTTTGTGAGGGGGTTTTAGGTTTAACATTATTAATTTTAATTGTTCGATTTCATGGGAATGAATTATATTATTTATTTAATATAAAAAAATTTTAAATAATTTTTTATATAAATTTTAAGATTTAATTATGATAAAATTTTTATTTATGATTGTATTTATGTTTATAATAATTTTAAAGAATATAAAAGTTATATTTTATTATAATATTTGTTTTATTTTAAGATTTTTTTTTTTATTTAATTTTATATATAAGGATATAATTTGAATTAGAGTAGGAATAATATTTGGACATGATTTTTTTTCATTTTATATATTAATTTTAAGATTATGAATTTTAGGTTTAATATTTATAGTTATTCAATTAGATAATAATAAAATATTTAAAGATAATTATATAAAAAAGATAATAATATTTATATTTATATTAATAATTTTATTAATATTTTTTTCTTCAATAAATTTAATTATATTTTATTTAATATTTGAGTTAAGATTAATTCCTACATTTATAATAATTATTTATTGAGGAATAAATTTTGAACGATTGAAAGCTTCATATTATTTATTAATATATACAATATTTATTTCATTGCCTTTATTAATTTATATTATAAAATTATTAAAATTTAATGGTTCATTAGATTTAAATTTGTTAGTTATATTAATAAATTATGAAATTAGATTATGGGACTATATAATTTTATTTATAGCATTTTTTATTAAATTACCAATTTATTTATTTCATATTTGACTTCCTAAGGCTCATGTTGAGGCACCGGTTTATGGATCAATAATTTTAGCTTCAGTATTATTAAAGTTAGGAAGATACGGTATTTTACGATTTTTAGAGATATTTTTTATTCAAAGAGTTAAATTTAATTATTTAATTATTAGTGTTGGAATTATAGGGAGGTTATTAGTAAGATTAATTTGTTTAATTCAAATTGATATGAAAAGACTTGTTGCTTATTCTTCAGTGGTTCATATAAATATTTTAATATGTTCAATATTAACATTAGTAAAAATGGGATTTGTTAGGTCATATATTTTAATAGTTTCTCATGGTCTATGTTCATCAGGATTATTTTTTATAGTTAATTTATATTATGAACGTTCTTATAGGCGATTAATATTTTTTAATAAAGGGATATTAAATATTATACCTTCATTAAGAATTTGATGATTTTTTTTATGTTCTGCTAATTTTTCTTTTCCATTTTCTTTGAATTTTATTAGGGAGATTTATATAATTAGAGTTTTAATTGGATGAGATTTATGTATAATAATTTATTTAATAATTATTTGTTTTTTTAGAAGAGCTTATTCATTGTATTTATATTCTTATATTCAACATGGTAGTATTTATTTTGAAGAAATATATATAAATATTTATTTAAAAGATTATATAATTTTATTAATTCATATTAAACCATTAGTTTTATTAATTTTAAATTTATGTTTATTATATTAATTTTTAAGGAGTTTAAGTAGTTTATATATAAAATATTAATTTGTGGAATTAAAGAAATTTATTTTATCTTAAATAATTAATAATTTATTAATTTATTCATTTATTATATTTATATTGTTTATTTTATTTATTTTATTAAGATTTTATTATTATTATATAGATTTAGGTGTAATAATAGAGTGGTTATTATTTAATTTTAATTCTATTAATATAGAATTTTATTTGTTGTTTGATTGATTATCGTGTTTATTCATTAGAGTTGTTATGTTAATTTCTTCAATAATTATATTATATAGAGTAATTTATATAAATATAGAAATTTATATTGATCGATTTATTAAATTAGTAATTTTATTTATTTTATCAATAATTATAATAATTATTAGACCAAATTTAATTAGAATTTTATTTGGATGAGATGGCCTTGGTCTTATTTCATATTGTTTAGTAATTTTTTATCAAAATTATATATCTTATAATTCAGGATTAGTCACTGTTTTATGTAATCGAATTGGTGATATTGGTTTATTGATATCTATTGGATTAATATATATCTATGGGAGATGGAATATTTATTTTATACAAAGATCTGATAAATTAGTTTTAATTATACTTTTTTTAGCTTCAATTACTAAAAGAGCTCAAATTCCTTTCTCTGTATGATTACCTATAGCTATAGCTGCCCCTACGCCGGTATCTGCTTTAGTCCATTCTTCTACGTTAGTTACAGCAGGTATTTATTTAATAATTCGATTTAATAAAATTTTAATTAATAGAATAATAGATAAAATTTTATTATATGTTTCAGTTTTTACTATATTTATATCAGGATTAATAGCTAATTTAGAAAATGATTTAAAAAAAATTATTGCATTATCTACTTTAAGTCAGTTAGGTCTTATAATAATAATTTTAAGATTAGGATTAAATTATTTATCTTTTTATCATTTGTTAACTCATGCAATTTTTAAATCATTATTATTTATATGTGCTGGAATTATAATTCATTTAATAAATAATAATCAGGATATTCGATTTTGTGGAAATATAAATGAATATATTCCATTTACCATAGTAAGTTTTTATATTTCAAGAATAGCTTTGATAGGATTTCCATTTATAGCTGGATTTTATTCTAAAGATTTAATTATAGAGTCAATTTATTTGATAAATATTAATATATTTTTATTATTAATAATGATTTTATCAATTTCTTTAACTGTTTCATATTCATTTCGTTTATTTTATTATATTTATTTTGGTAATAATAATAGAAGATGTAGATTTTTTTATTATAAAGAAAGAAAATTAATGAATTTTTCTATAATTATTTTAATAAGATTAAGTTTATTTAGAGGTTCTATATTAACTTGATTATTTTTTTTTGATAATTACTTTATATTATTAAAAGTTAATATTAAATTATTAACAATTTTTATATTAATATTAGGAATTATTTTAGGAAACTTTATGTATTTAAAAAATTTTATAAATTTATATTATTATAGGTTTTTTTTTAGATCTATATGATTTTTAAATTATATATTTATATGAATTTATAAGCCATTTTTTAATTTGGGTAATAATATATATGAAATAGATAAAAGTTGAATTGAATTTTCAAGGAAAAATTTAGTTTTAAGGGCAGTTAAGGAGATTAGATTAATACAAATAAATTATTATAAGATTTTTATATTTGTTTTTATTGTAATTTATGTATTAATAATAATTTTTTTAATTATTTAAGAAATTTTATTTAATAGATATTAAATTTATAATTATAAATAATAAATTAAAATAAATAAAGATTTAATTAAATTAACTTATTTATATTTATATTTATATTTAAAAGCATAATATTGAAGATATTAGGAAGATAAATTTGATTTATTTATAAATAATAATTAAATTTTATATTATTTTTATAATGAAAATATAATGTTTTATTTAAACTATATAAATTAATTATTTAAAAAATTAAAGTAAATAAATAAAAATAAATATATAATTTAATATAATGAATATAAAATAATTTATGAAGTAAAATGAATTTATTTTTTCATTTATTATTGAATTAGAAGTTCAATTATTAATTACTTCAGGATAATTTAAGATTAAGATTATAAAAATAATTAACTGGAATATTTTGCAATAAATTCATTTTAATTATTAACAATAATTAACCTCTTTTTGGTTTCAGTTAAATAAATATTAGTTATATAAAATAAAAAAAAAAATTCTTTTATATTATGTTAAAATAATAAATTTTTAAGTCGAAATTAAATGTAAATTTACTTTAAAAGAATGTATAAAATAATTTATAAGATTTATATATTGAATATAAATAGATATAATTTTTAAATGCAATTTAAATGTTATAAATTAACTAAAATCCTAAAATAAAATTTATTTTATATTTAATATTTTCAATCAATAGATTTTTCTATATATTCAATAATTAAACCAATAATTAGAATAATTAAAAATAAAGATGATGAGAATAATATAATTTTATTTATAGAGAAAAATATATAGACTAAGGGAATTAATAAAGTAATTTCAATATCAAAAATTAAGAAAATTAATCTAATTAAAAAAAATTGAATTCTAAAAGGTATACGCGATTTAGATAGAGGGTCAAATCCACATTCAAATGGAGAAATTTTTTCTCGATTTTTATAAAGTTTAAATGAGATTAAAAAATTTAATGATAAAATTATTATTGATAATATAATAAATATGATTGATATAATTAAAATAGATAGAATTATTTATATTAAGATAAAGTTAATTTTTTTAATTGGAAATTAAATGTAATTTTATATATATACTATATAAATTTTTAAAAATTATTAAGATTATTAATTGGATTAAATTAAGTTAATATCTTCATCAATAAATTGAAATATATAAGAATAGTCAAATTACATCTACAAAATGTCAATATCATGCAGCAGCTTCAAATCCAAAATGATGAGTTTTACTAAAGTGTAGATAATTTATTCGTAAAAGACAAATAAAAAGGAATAAAGTACCAATAATAACATGTAATCCATGGAATCCAGTAGCGATAAAGAATGATGATCCATAAATTGAATCAGCGATAGAAAAAGGGGATTCATAATATTCGATGATTTGAAGTAAAGTAAAATATAATCCTAGTATAACTGTTAAAATTAATCTTTTATTTCTTTCAAAGAAATTTTTATTTAATATAGAGTGATGAGATCATGTAATTGTTATTCCTGAAGAAATTAAAATAATTGTATTTATTAATGGAATATCAAATGGGTTGAAAGGTTTAATACCTTGAGGCGGTCATAATTGTCCAATTTCTATAGAAGGAGCTAATGAAGAATGAAAATAGGCTCAGAAGAAAGAAATAAAAAAAAAGATTTCTGAAATAATAAAAAGAATTATTCCTATTCGAAGACCTTTAAAAACTAATAAAGTATGAGATCCTTGAAAGGTTGATTCTCGAATTACATCTCGTCATCATTGGTATATACATAATAATGTACAAGGTATTGAAATTAAAATTAAATAATTTATTTTATGAAATCATATAATTATAGAGATTAAATTATTAAATAAGCTAAAAGAAATAATAATTGGTCAAGGACTAAAAGATACTAGATGAAATGTATGATTTTGAATAATTTTTGTCATATTTATATATAATAATTTAAATTTAAATTTAGAAAATTATATAATTAAATTTCTCTTCTATATAATGTTGATAAAATTGAAAATACATAAGCTTGAATAATTGATACAGAAATTTCTAAAATTAAAAGAAGAAATTGAGAAAAAATTATAATTATAAAAATTAATTTATTATTAATAATTTCTCCTGAAGATCCTAAGAGGGATAATAATAAATGTCCTGCGATTATATTTGCAGTTAAGCGGATAGCTAAAGTAAAAGGACGAATTATTAAACTAATTGATTCAATGATTACTATAAAAGGCATTAAGATAAATGGAGTTCCTTGAGGGGTAAGATGAGCAAATAATTCATTTAAATAATTAAATATTCTGTATAAGATTATAGAAATTCAAAGAGTTAATGATAAAGATAGACAGAATCTTAATTGTCTAGAAATTGTAAAAATATAAGGGAATAGACCTATTAAATTAGAGATAATAATTAAAGAAAATAGACTTAAAAAAATAATTAAATTTGAATAGGAATAATTAATTAAAATTTTAAATTCTTTAAATAGAAAATTTATTAATAAATTTCATATTATAATGTATCGTGAGGGAATTAATCAAAATTGATAAGGAAATATAAAAAAAATTATTAAAATTCTTAATCAATTTAAAGAAAATATTAATCTAGTTGAAGGATCGAAGATAGAGAATAGATTTATTATCATTTTCAAATTCATTTAATTTTTATATATTTTTTAAGGGGTAAGGAATATAATGAAGATGGGCAGGGAATAAATAAAAAATAAATTATTCTTAAAGTAAAAAAAAGAATAATTATAGATGAAAGTAAAGTTAATGTTCATATTATTGGTATTATATGAGGAATAAAAGAATATTTTTTAAATATAAAATATTTTTAAATTGACAATTTAATGTTATTTGAAAATTAAACTAATTCTTTCATTAAAAATAGATGTTAAACTATTATGGTTGATTTAAAAAATCAAAACTTACAATTCGGTCATTTAATGAGATAAATTATTATTTATTTAAATAATTTATAAAAATTATAAAAATGAGATTGTTATTTTTAATTAACTTTAAAAAATTTAATAGAATGATTTTAATCAATTTTTAAAGTTGGGAAAATTAGTTGATTCAATTACAATAGGTATAAATCTATGATTTATTCCACAAATTTCTGAACATTGTCCAAAGAATAATCCAGGACGATTTATAAGCAATAATGATTGATTAAGACGTCCAGGGGTTGAGTCTATTTTGATACCTAAAGAAGGAACGGTTCATGAGTGAATTACGTCTATAGAGGTTGTTAATATTCGAATAGGATAATTGAAAGGTAAAATACATCGGTTATCTACGTCAAGTAGATGAAATTCATTGATATTAAGTTCATTGAGAGGAATTATAAATGAATTAAAATCAATATTTAAAAAATCAGAATATTCGTATCTTCAGTATCATTGGTGACCAATTGATTTAATAGTAATTTTATTATTAAATATTTCATCTGTTAAATATAAAATCTTAATTGATGGGATGGCAATAAAAATTAGAATTAATATAGGAGTAATTGTTCAGATTAATTCAATTGTGTGGCCTTGGAGAAGAAATCGATTAATAAATTTATTATTAATTAGGCTAGATAAAATAAAAAGAATTAATAAAGTAATAAAAGTTAAAATTATTATAGTAAAATCATGAAAAAAAATTATTATATCATATGTAGGTGAATTTGAATTTTGTAATGTTAATAATCATGTATTAATTTTTAATAAAAGTATTTAGTATAACTTTATTTATGGGGTTTAAATCCATTGCACTTAATCTGCCATATTAAAAATTTATATATATAAAATTAATTTAAAATTAAATTGAAGGAATTTCATTATAACTATGATTAAATGGAGGATAAGAATTTAATCATTCTAGAGAAGAATTTAAAAAAAATAAATTTATAATTATTCGTTTAGATGATAGAGCCTCTCAGATTAAAAATATTAAAAAGATTAATCTAGTAATAGAAATAAAGGATCCAATTGAAGAAATAATATTTCATGAAAGATAAGAATCTGGATATTCAGAGTAACGTCGAGGTATACCTCTAAGTCCTAAAAAATGTTGAGGGAAGAATGTTAGATTTACTCCAATAAATATTGAGATAAATTGAATATTTAATAGGAAATTATTTAAAGAGAATCCAGTTATTAAAGGAAATCAATGAATAAAACTTGCAATAATTGCAAATACAGCTCCTATAGATAAAACATAATGGAAATGAGCTACAACATAATATGTATCATGAAGAATAATATCAATTGATGAATTAGAAAGTATTACACCAGTTAAACCTCCTATAGTAAATAAAAAAATAAATCCTATAGATCATCAGAGGGATGAATTATTATTAATTTTTGTTCCATGTAAAGTTGTAATTCATCTAAAAATTTTAATTCCAGTAGGGATAGCAATAATTATAGTTGCGGAAGTAAAATAAGCTCGTGTATCAACATCTAAACCGATTGTAAATATATGGTGAGCTCAAACAACAAATCCTAAGAATCCAATTGCTATAAGAGCATAAATTATTCCTAAAGCTCCGAAAGTTTCTTTTTTTCCTCTTTCGTTTATAATAATATGGGAAATTAATCCAAATCCTGGTAAAATTAAAATATAAACTTCTGGATGACCAAAAAATCAAAATAAATGTTGGTATAGAATTGGATCGCCCCCTCCTGAAGGATCAAAAAATGAAGTATTTAAATTTCGATCAGTTAATAGTATAGTAATAGCTCCGGCTAAAACAGGTAAGGATAGTAGAAGTAAGATAGCTGTGATTAAAATTGATCATACTAGTAAAGGAATTTTATCAATAGAAAAATTTTTATGATGTATATTAAGAATTGTTGAAATAAAATTAATTGCTCCTAAAATTGAGGATATACCTGCAATATGTAGAGAAAAAATTGTTAAGTCTACAGAAGGACCGTTATGAAAAATATTTGAAGCTAAGGGAGGATAGATAGTTCATCCTGTACCTGTGCCATCATTAATGAAATTTCTTAAAAGTAAAAGAGTAATTGAAGGTGGTAAGAGTCAAAATCTTATATTATTTATACGAGGGTAAGCTATGTCTGGAGATCCTAGTATTAAGGGAATTAGAAAATTTCCAAATCCACCAATTATAAATGGTATTACTATGAAAAAAATTATGATAAAAGCGTGATTAGTTACTAAAGAATTATAAATTTGATCATTATTAATTAATGAATTTGATGAGCCTAATTCTAAACGAATAATTATACTTATAGAAGATCCAATTATTCCTGCTCAAATAGCAAACAAGAAGTAAAGAATACCAATATCTTTATGATTTGTAGAATATAATCATTTATTCAT